GCCTAACAACGCCTGCCTTTCCCACCCCCCCTTACCCCCCCCAGCGCATTTTCTTCTTGCTCTTAGGGTATGCATAACAATGCATTACACTCTCTGCCCCATCAGACAGTCACTGAAATGTAGGATGCCCAACGTCATACGCCATGTCTCCCCTCCAAAAACCCAAACATTATCTCCAAAACGGATGGTATTCGGCCAACTCCCGCACCAGGCACATTCTTGCCCCAGGTACCATATAGCCCAAATGCTCCTACCAACAGCCGAGTCGCAAGCGTCACCCAAACACTAGGAACCTATCTACTATACATAAACTCCAACCGGCAAACGACTAACGTCACAGTACACCTTTGCATTCCCCCAGACTACAGAATTCGCCCACCTCCTAAATAAGATTCTCCTCCAACAGCCTTCAAGTACTCCCAAGCCAGAGAGCATGGTTATCTATTGATCGCGCCTCTCACGAGAACCGAGCTACTCAACGTATGAGTGTTATAGGTTATTGACCTTGAGCCCATACTTTCCCCCTAACCGCCGAGCTCTAATTGCTCTTTTGCGCTATTGGTTGTAACTTCAGGGCCATACCTCGATTCACTCCATCCTACTTGCTCTTCACAGATACAAGTGGTCGGTTGAATACTCCTCCCTAATCTCACCACCGCGGCATACCGACCTTCTACACTTGTTTCTTTTTAGCGTCTCTTCAATAAACCCTTCAAGTGCGTAGCAGGAGATATCTTCCTCTTGACATGTCCATCACATGACCGCCGAACATATGAATCCCCTAACACCCAGAATGTCATGGTCTGACGGATAAGGTCGTCGCAAACTTAGCACTGATGCACTTTGACCCCATTCATGGAGGGCGCGCTACCTACCTCTAGACAACAGATAGTGTAATGGTTGCCGGACATACAATTTATTTTGACACTTACTAGGAATTATCATTCAAACTCCATTTTCATGCGTTTATTTTTTTATCTTGACATTTTCATTTTTTTTCATCAAAAAACTAAACCGTATATCCCTACATTATCCAAACCATTCATCATCAACATTTCCAATTTATATTCCTCTACACTTTCTATCACCAAAAACAACGACCAACCACCACCACCATACCATAACTCCATCATACAAAAACAAAACTACCCCTAAAACCATCCCATCTACAAAAACCAAACAAAAATAAAAATCATAACAACAAAATTTAACCACTCCCATCCCCTGTTCTTGTAGCTTATGACAAAGCATGACACTGAAGATGTCAAGATGGCTGCCACACACACCCAAGGACAAAAGACTTAGTCCTAACCTTACTGTTAGTTTTTGCTAGGTATATACATGCAAGTATCCGCGCCCCAGTGTAGATGCCCTGGACACCCTAACTAGGTAGATAGGAGCGGGTATCAGGCTCACCATAACCGTAGCCCAAGACGCCTTGCAATTGCCACGCCCCCACGGGTACTCAGCAGTAGTTAATATTAAGCAATGAGTGTAAACTTGACTTAGCCATAGCAAATCTAGGGTTGGTAAATCCTGTGCCAGCCACCGCGGTCATACAGGAGACCCAAATTAACTTTATAACGGCGTAAAGAGTGGTCACATGCTATCCGAGTAACTAAGATTAAAAAGCAACTGAGCTGTCACAAGCCCAAGATGCCAATAAGGCCTCCTACCAAAGAAGATCTTAGAGCAACGATTAATTGAACTCCACGAAAGCCAGGGCCCAAACTGGGATTAGATACCCCACTATGCCTGGCCCTAAATCTTGATGCTTACCCCTACTAAAGCATCCGCCCGAGAACTACGAGCACCAACGCTTAAAACTCTAAGGACTTGGCGGTGCCCCAAACCCACCTAGAGGAGCCTGTTCTGTAATCGATGATCCACGATATACCTGACCATTCCTTGCCAAAACAGCCTACATACCGCCGTCGCCAGCCCACCTCCCCTGAAAGCCCAACAGTGAGCGCAATAGCCCCACCACGCTAATAAGACAGGTCAAGGTATAGCCTATGGAATGGTAGTAATGGGCTACATTTTCTATGATAGAACATCACGGCAAAGGGGTATGAAATAACCCCTGGAAGGCGGATTTAGCAGTAAAGTGGGACAATCGAGCCCTCTTTAAGCCGGCCCTGGGGCACGTACATACCGCCCGTCACCCTCCTCGCAGGCGCCCCCCCCCCCCCCAATAACTAATAAGCTACCCAGCCGAAGATGAGGTAAGTCGTAACAAGGTAAGTGTACCGGAAGGTGCACTTAGACTACCAAGACGTAGCTTAACCCAAAGCATTCAGCTTACACCTGAAAAATGTCTGCTAACACCAGATCGTCTTGATGCCAAACTCTAGCCCAATCGACATAACCTGGAATAACAAAACTACTCCCCATAACCCAACTAAAGCATTCATTAGTCCCAGTATAGGCGATAGAAAAGACACCATTGGCGCGATAGAGATCACGTACCGTAAGGGAAAGATGAAATAACAATGAAAACTAAGCTATAAACAGCAAAGATCAACCCTTGTACCTTTTGCATCATGGTCTAGCAAGAAAAACCAAGCAAAATGAATTTAAGTTTGCCACCCCGAAACCCAAGCGAGCTACTTACAAGCAGCTATCATTGAGCGAACCCGTCTCTGTGGCAAAAGAGTGGGATGACTTGTTAGTAGAGGTGAAAAGCCAATCGAGCTGGGTGATAGCTGGTTGCCTGTGAAACGAATCTTAGTTCACTCTTAATTCTCCTCCAAGGAAAACCCACAAACCCTAATGAAGCGAATTAAGGGCTATTTAAAGGAGGTACAGCTCCTTTAAAAAAGAATACAATCTCTACGAGCGGATAAATAACAACCTCCCATTTTACTGTGGGCCCTCAAGCAGCCATCAACAAAGAGTGCGTTAAAGCTCTACACCATAAAAATATAAGAACTACATGACTCCCTCCCCACTAACAGGCTAACCTATACCCAAATAGGAGAATTAATGCTAGAATGAGTAACCAGGGTACTCCCTCTACGACGCAAGCTTACATCCGCACATTATTAACAATCCCCCCCCATATACGACTAATCAAACAAGCACAGTATTAAACAACTTGTTAACCCGACAGAGGAGCGTCCATTAAGAAAGATTAAAACCTGTAAAAGGAACTAGGCAAACCCGTCAAGGCCCGACTGTTTACCAAAAACATAGCCTTCAGCAAACCTAAAACAAGTATTGAAGGTGATGCCTGCCCGGTGACTCACGTTCAACGGCCGCGGTATCCTAACCGTGCAAAGGTAGCGCAATCAATTGTCCCATAAATCGAGACTAGTATGAATGGCTAAACGAGGTCTTAACTGTCTCTTACAGGTAATCGGTGAAATTGATCTCCCTGTACAAAAGCAGGGATAAACCCATAAGACGAGAAGACCCTGTGGAACTTTAAAACCAAAGACCACCTCAAAACACATACCTCACCCATCGGGTTCACTGACACACGAGCTGCTGGTCTACGTTTTTCGGTTGGGGCGACCTTGGAGCAAAACAAAACCTCCAAAAATTAGACCATACCTCTAGACTGAGAGCAACCCCTCAACGTGCTAATAGCACCCAGACCCAATATAATTGATCAATGGACCAAGCTACCCCAGGGATAACAGCGCAATCTCCCTCGAGAGTCCGTATCGACGGGGAGGTTTACGACCTCGATGTTGGATCAGGACATCCTAGTGGTGCAGCCGCTACTAAGGGTTCGTTTGTTCAACGATTAACAGTCCTACGTGATCTGAGTTCAGACCGGAGTAATCCAGGTCGGTTTCTATCTATGATGAACTCTTCCCAGTACGAAAGGATAGGAAAAGTGAGGCCAATACCACAAGCAAGCCTTCGCCTTAAGTAATGAAAACAACTAAATTACAAAAGGCTACCACACCACATCACATCCAAGAAAAGGATCAGCTAGCGTGGCAGAGCTCGGAAAATGCAAAAGGCTTAAGTCCTTTAACTCAGAGGTTCAAATCCTCTCCCTAGCTTAACCCCAACCACCCCATGATCAACCACCCCCTCTTAATTAATCTCATCATAGCCCTCTCCTATGCCCTCCCAATCTTAATCGCAGTAGCCTTCCTCACGCTGGTGGAGCGCAAAATCCTCAGCTATATGCAAGGCCGAAAGGGCCCGAATGTCGTTGGCCCCTTCGGACTACTACAACCCCTAGCAGACGGCGTAAAACTGTTTATTAAAGAACCAATCCGACCTTCAACATCCTCCCCAATCTTGTTCCTTGCAACCCCAATATTAGCCCTACTTCTGGCAATCTCAATCTGGACCCCACTGCCCCTACCATTCTCACTAGCCGACCTAAACCTAGGCCTACTTTTCTTACTGGCCATGTCCAGCCTAGCAGTATACTCCATCCTATGATCTGGCTGAGCCTCTAATTCAAAGTACGCTCTAATCGGAGCATTACGAGCAGTAGCCCAAACAATCTCATACGAGGTCACTCTAGCCATCATCCTACTCTCCGTTATCCTCTTCAGTGGCAACTACACCCTCAGCACTCTTGCCGTTACCCAAGAACCTCTTTACCTTATTTTCTCCTGCTGACCTCTCGCCATAATATGATACGTCTCCACACTCGCTGAGACCAACCGTGCCCCCTTTGACCTAACAGAAGGAGAGTCAGAACTAGTATCCGGATTCAACGTAGAATATGCAGCAGGCCCCTTTGCGCTCTTCTTCCTAGCTGAATATGCTAACATTATACTCATAAACACACTAACCACCATTCTCTTCTTCAACCCAAGCTTTCTTAACCCCCCTCAAGAACTATTCCCTGTTATCCTCGCTACAAAAGTACTACTCTTATCAGCAGGGTTCCTATGAATCCGAGCTTCCTACCCACGATTCCGGTACGACCAGTTAATGCACTTACTATGAAAAAACTTCCTGCCACTCACATTAGCCCTATGCCTCTGACATATCAGCATGCTAATTTGCTACGCGGGCCTGCCTCCCTACCTAAGGCTTTACTGGAAATGTGCCTGAATATTAAGGGTCACTATGATAAAGTGAACATGGAGGTACACCAACCCTCTCATTTCCTACTACTTAGAAAAGCAGGAATCGAACCTACACTAGAGGAATCAAAATCCTCCATACTTCCTTTATATTACTTTCTAGTAGGGTCAGCTAAATAAGCTATCGGGCCCATACCCCGAAAATGATGGTTCAACTCCTTCCCCTGCTAATGAATCCCCGAGCAAACCTAATCTTCATCGCCAGCCTACTCCTAGGAACAACCATCACCATCTCGAGCAACCACTGAATTATAGCCTGAGCCGGACTTGAAATCAACACCCTCGCCATTCTCCCCCTAATCTCAAAATCCCACCACCCACGGGCTATCGAAGCCGCCACTAAATACTTCCTAACTCAAGCAGCTGCCTCCGCCCTTGTCTTATTCTCCAGCATAACCAACGCATGACACACCGGACAATGGGACATTACCCAACTCACCCACCCCATATCCTGCTTGATCCTCACCTCAGCAATCGCAACAAAACTAGGACTGGTACCATTCCACTTCTGGTTCCCGGAAGTACTCCAAGGTTCCCCCCTCACTACAGGCCTCATCCTATCTACTATTATAAAACTCCCCCCAATCACACTACTCTACATAACTTCACCCTCATTAAACCCCACTCTCCTAACCACTCTGGCCATTCTATCAGCAGCTCTAGGAGGATGAATGGGTCTTAACCAAACACAAATCCGAAAAATCCTAGCCTTTTCTTCCATTTCTCACCTAGGCTGAATGGCAATCATTATCATCTATAGCCCTAAACTCGCCCTCCTCAATTTCTACCTATATGCCATAATAACCGCAACCATCTTCCTAACCCTAAACACAACCAAAGTACTAAAACTATCCGCCCTAATAACTGCATGAACCAAAGCCCCATCCTTAAACACAATACTACTTCTAGCTCTACTATCCCTTGCAGGACTCCCCCCACTAACAGGATTCCTGCCCAAATGACTCATCATCCAAGAACTAACTAAACAAGATATAGCCCCAGCAGCTACACTCATCTCCCTCCTTTCCCTACTGAGCCTGTTCTTCTACCTTCGCCTAGCATACTGCGCAGCAATCACACTACCTCCACACACCACAAACCATATGAAACAGTGACGCATTAACAAACCAACTAGCACTACAATTGCTATCCTGACCACCGCGTCCCTCATACTCCTCCCCATCTCTCCTATGATCCTCACTATCGTCTAAGAAACTTAGGATTACCCAAACCGAAGGCCTTCAAAGCCTTAAACAAGAGTTAGACCCTCTTAGTTTCTGCTAAAGTCCGCAGGCCACTACCCTGCATCCCCTGAATGCAACTCAGGTACTTTAATTAAGCTAGGACCTTACAACTCTCTAGGCAGATGGGCTTCGATCCCATGATTCTATAGTTAACAGCTATATGCCCTAACCAGCAGGCCTCTGCCTAAGGCTCCGGCGCACGCTTAGTGCACATCAATGAGCTTGCAACTCACTATGAACTTCACTACAGAGCCGATAAGAAGAGGAATTGAACCTCTGTAAAAAGGACTACAGCCTAACGCTTATACACTCAGCCATCTTACCTGTGACATTCATTACTCGATGATTATTCTCAACCAACCACAAAGATATCGGGACCCTATACTTAATCTTTGGCGCATGAGCCGGGATAGTAGGTACTGCCCTAAGCCTCCTCATCCGAGCAGAGCTGGGACAACCTGGAGCCCTCCTAGGAGACGACCAAGTCTACAACGTAGTCGTCACAGCCCATGCTTTCGTAATAATTTTCTTCATAGTTATACCAATTATAATCGGAGGGTTCGGAAACTGACTAGTCCCTCTAATAATTGGAGCCCCAGATATAGCATTCCCACGAATAAACAACATAAGCTTCTGACTACTTCCCCCATCCTTCCTTCTTCTACTAGCATCCTCCACCGTGGAAGCAGGTGTCGGTACAGGCTGAACAGTGTACCCACCACTAGCCGGTAACCTGGCCCACGCCGGAGCCTCAGTCGACCTAGCAATCTTCTCCCTACATCTAGCCGGTATTTCTTCAATCCTAGGGGCCATTAACTTTATCACAACAGCAATCAACATGAAACCCCCTGCTCTCTCACAATACCAAACCCCCCTGTTCGTCTGATCCGTCTTAATCACTGCAGTCCTACTACTCCTCTCTCTCCCAGTACTTGCCGCAGGAATCACAATGCTCCTCACAGACCGTAACCTCAACACTACATTCTTCGACCCCGCAGGAGGAGGAGACCCTATCCTATACCAACACCTTTTCTGATTCTTTGGCCATCCAGAAGTATACATCCTAATCCTGCCAGGATTCGGAATCATTTCCCACGTTGTAACATACTACGCAGGTAAAAAAGAACCATTCGGCTACATAGGAATAGTGTGAGCCATGCTATCCATTGGATTCCTTGGATTCATCGTCTGAGCTCACCATATGTTCACAGTAGGAATAGACGTTGACACCCGAGCATACTTCACATCTGCCACTATAATCATTGCCATTCCAACTGGCATTAAAGTATTTAGCTGACTGGCCACGCTCCACGGAGGCACAATCAAATGAGACCCCCCAATACTATGAGCCCTAGGATTCATCTTCCTATTCACTATCGGAGGACTAACAGGAATCGTACTAGCAAACTCCTCACTGGACATTGCCCTACACGATACTTACTACGTAGTAGCCCACTTCCACTATGTACTCTCCATAGGAGCAGTATTTGCAATCCTAGCCGGCTTTACCCACTGATTCCCCCTATTCACAGGATACACTCTTCACTCAACATGAGCAAAAGTACATTTCGGCGTTATGTTTGTAGGCGTAAACCTAACTTTCTTCCCTCAACATTTCCTAGGCCTGGCCGGCATGCCACGACGATACTCAGACTACCCAGACGCCTACACACTATGAAACACCATCTCTTCAGTAGGATCCCTTATCTCCCTAACAGCCGTAATTATACTAGTCTTCATCATCTGAGAAGCCTTTGCATCAAAACGTAAAGTCCTACAACCAGAACTAACAAGCACAAACGTTGAATGAATCCACGGCTGCCCACCCCCATTCCACACCTTCGAAGAACCTGCCTTCGTCCAAGTCCAAGAAAGGAAGGAATCGAACCCCCGTATGTTGGTTTCAAGCCAACCGCATAGACCACTTATGCTTCTTTCTCATAAAGAGATGTTAGTAAAACAATTACATAGCCTTGTCAAGGCTAAATTGCAGGTGAAAACCCAGCACATCTCCATTTAAACATGGCCAACCACTCACAATTTAACTTTCAAGACGCTTCCTCACCCATCATAGAAGAACTAATAGGATTCCACGATCACGCCCTAATAGTTGCACTAGCAATCTGCAGCCTAGTCCTATATTTACTAACCCACACACTCACAGAAAAACTATCATCAAGCACAGTCAACGCACAAGTAATCGAGCTAGTCTGAACAATTCTACCAGCCATAGTCCTAGTTATACTCGCCCTACCATCTCTACGAATCCTCTACATAATAGACGAAATCAACGAACCCGATTTAACCCTGAAGGCCATCGGCCATCAATGATATTGAACCTACGAATACACAGACCTCAAAGACCTAACATTCGACTCCTACATAATTCCAACAGCAGACCTACCCCTAGGACACTTCCGCCTACTAGAAGTCGATCACCGTGTCGTCGTCCCTATAAACTCCACCATTCGAGTTATCGTCACCGCCGACGATGTTCTCCACTCATGAGCCGTACCCAGCTTAGGTGTAAAAACCGACGCAGTCCCAGGCCGCCTCAACCAAACTTCTTTCCTCGCCTCTCGACCAGGTGTCTTCTACGGACAGTGCTCAGAAATCTGCGGAGCCAACCACAGCTTTATACCAATCGTAGTAGAATCTACCCCACTCGCCGATTTCGAAAACTGATCCTCCCTAATTCCATCCTAATCATTAAGAAGCTATGAACCAGCATTAGCCTTTTAAGCTAAAGAAAGAGGGAACCCCCCCCTCCTTAATGATATGCCACAACTAAACCCCAACCCTTGACTTTTTATCATGCTCACTTCATGACTCACCTTCTCCCTGATCATCCAGCCCAAACTCCTGTCATTCGTATCAATAAACCCTCCTTCCAACAAGCCACCCATCGCCCCTAGCACCACCCCCTGAACCTGACCATGAACTTAAGCTTCTTCGATCAATTTTCAAGCCCATCCCTCCTAGGAATCCCCTTAATTCTTATCTCAATAACATTCCCAGCCCTCTTATTACCATCCCTGGACAACCGATGAATTACCAACCGCCTATCAACACTCCAGCTATGATTTATCAATCTAGTTACAAAACAACTAATAATACCTCTAGACAAAAAAGGCCACAAATGAGCCCTAATTCTAACATCCCTCCTCATCTTCCTCCTACTCATCAACCTATTAGGCCTACTACCCTACACATTCACCCCAACCACTCAACTATCCATAAACCTAGCCCTGGCCTTCCCCCTGTGACTAGCCACTCTCCTAACAGGACTGCGAAACCAACCCTCTGCCTCACTGGGCCACCTCCTACCAGAAGGCACTCCCACCCCACTAATCCCCGCACTAATCCTAATCGAAACAACAAGCCTACTCATCCGCCCATTAGCCCTAGGCGTACGCCTAACAGCCAACCTCACAGCAGGCCACCTACTCATCCAACTCATCTCTACAGCCACAATAGCCCTATTCTCCACAATACCCGTAGTCTCACTCCTAACCCTACTTGTTTTATTCCTACTAACTATCCTAGAAGTAGCAGTAGCGATAATCCAAGCCTATGTCTTCGTACTCCTGCTGAGCCTATATCTACAAGAAAATATCTAACTCCCAATGGCACACCAAGCACATTCTTACCACATAGTTGACCCCAGCCCTTGACCCATCCTAGGAGCAGCAGCTGCCCTAATAACTACCTCAGGCCTAACAATATGGTTCCACCACAATTCCCCCCGGCTCCTTATCTTAGGCCTGCTATCAACCATTCTAGTTATATTTCAATGATGACGCGACATTGTTCGAGAAAGCACATTCCAAGGCCACCACACCCCCACCGTACAAAAAGGACTACGCTACGGAATAGCCCTGTTCATTACATCAGAAGCCTTCTTCTTCCTAGGCTTCTTCTGAGCCTTCTTCCATTCAAGCCTTGCCCCCACACCTGAACTAGGAGGACAGTGACCACCCGTCGGAATTAAACCCCTCAACCCTATAGAAGTCCCACTTCTAAACACTGCCATCCTACTGGCCTCTGGAGTCACCGTTACATGAGCCCACCACAGTATCACAGAAGCCAACCGAAAACAAGCAATCCAAGCCCTACTCCTAACAGTCCTCCTAGGATTCTACTTCACCGCCCTACAAGCCATAGAATACTACGAAGCCCCCTTCTCCATCGCTGACGGAGTCTACGGCTCAACCTTTTTCGTAGCTACCGGCTTCCACGGCCTGCACGTAATCATCGGGTCTACATTCCTTCTAGTATGTCTCTTACGCTTAATCAAGTACCACTTCACATCAAACCACCACTTCGGATTTGAAGCAGCCGCCTGATACTGACACTTCGTAGACGTTGTATGACTATTCCTCTACATCTCTATCTACTGATGAGGATCTTACTCTTCTAGTATATTGATTACAATCGACTTCCAATCCCTAGAATCTGGTTCAAACCCAGAGAAGAGTAATAAACATAGTCTCATTCATACTGACCCTATCACTGGCCCTAAGCATCCTCCTAACAGCATTGAACTTCTGACTCGCCCAAATAACCCCAGACTCAGAAAAACTCTCCCCATACGAATGTGGGTTCGATCCCCTGGGATCCGCCCGACTCCCTTTCTCAATCCGCTTCTTTCTAGTAGCCATCCTTTTCCTTCTATTTGACCTAGAAATCGCCCTACTACTCCCACTACCATGAGCCACCCAACTACAATCCCCCCTCACTACTCTAACTTGAACCTCCGTACTCATCCTACTCCTCACCCTAGGGTTAGTATACGAATGAATACAAGGAGGACTAGAATGAGCAGAATAACAGAAAGTTAGTCTAACCAAGACAGTTGATTTCGACTCAACAGATTATAGCTTTCACCCTATAACTTTCTATATGTCCTACCTCCACTTAAGCTTCTACTCAGCCTTCACTTTAAGCAGCCTAGGCTTAGCCTTCCACCGAACCCACTTAATCTCAGCCCTGTTATGTTTGGAAAGCATAATACTGTCCATATACATCGCCCTAGCCATGTGACCCATCCAAATACAATCATCAGCCTCCACCATCCTACCCATCCTCATACTAACATTCTCCGCCTGCGAAGCAGGCACAGGACTAGCCCTGCTAGTAGCCTCAACCCGGACCCACGGATCCGATCACCTACACAACTTTAACCTCCTAAAATGCTAAAAATCATCGCCCCAACTGCAATACTCCTCCCCCTAGCCCTCCTCTCCCCACGCAAACATCTATGAACCAACACCACGCTATACAGCTTACTAATCGCTGCCATCAGCCTCCAATGACTTACTCCAACGTACTATCCAAACAAAGGCTTAACCCCCTGAACATCCATCGACCAAATCTCCTCCCCCCTACTAGTGCTCTCATGCTGACTCCTGCCCCTCATAATCATAGCAAGCCAAAACCACCTAGAACAAGAACCCATCACCCGCAAACGAATCTTCGCCACAACAGTAATCCTAGCCCAACTATCCATCCTCCTAGCTTTCTCCGCTTCAGAACTGATACTCTTTTACATCGCATTTGAAGCCACTCTCATCCCCACCCTCATCCTCATTACACGATGAGGAAACCAACCAGAACGACTAAACGCTGGCATCTACCTCTTATTCTACACCCTCGCCAGCTCACTACCACTATTGATTGCCATCCTCCACTTACACAACCAAATTGGTACACTATACCTTCCAATACTCAAACTCTCACACCCCACATTAAATTCTTCCTGATCTGGCCTAGCTGCAAGTCTAGCCCTCCTACTAGCCTTCATAGTAAAAGCCCCACTATACGGGCTACACCTATGACTACCCAAAGCCCATGTAGAAGCCCCTATCGCGGGCTCAATACTACTAGCAGCCCTCCTCCTAAAACTCGGAGGCTACGGAATTATACGAATTACAATCTTAGTAAACCCAACATCAAATAACCTACACTACCCCTTCATCACCCTAGCCCTATGAGGAGCCCTAATAACCAGCGCTATCTGCCTACGCCAAATCGACTTAAAATCACTAATTGCCTACTCATCTGTCAGCCATATAGGACTAGTCGTAGCCGCTACCATAATTCAAACCCAATGAGCATTCTCAGGAGCTATAATCCTAATGATCTCCCACGGACTAACATCCTCAATACTATTCTGCCTAGCCAACACAAACTACGAACGAACCCACAGCCGAATCCTACTACTTACACGAGGACTTCAGCCCCTCCTACCCCTCATAGCCACCTGATGACTCCTGGCCAACTTAACAAACATAGCCCTCCCTCCAACAACAAACCTCATAGCAGAACTAACCATCGTAATCGCACTTTTCAACTGATCTGCCCTCACAATCATTCTAACAGGAACCGCAATCCTTCTCACCGCCTCATACACCCTATACATACTAATAATAACACAACGAGGCACCCTCCCGTCCCACATCACATCAATCCAGAACTCCTCCACACGAGAACATCTCCTAATAGCTCTACACATAATCCCCATAATACTCCTAATCCTAAAACCTGAACTAATCTCAGGTATCCCCATATGCAAGTATAGTTTCAACCAAAACATTAGACCGTGACTCTAAAAATAGAAGTTAAACCCTTCTTACCTGCCGAGGAGAGGTAAAACCAACGAGAACTGCTAACTCTTGTATCTGAGTATAAAACCTCAGTCTCCTTGCTTTCAAAGGATAACAGTAATCCAATGGTCTTAGGAGCCACTCATCTTGGTGCAAATCCAAGTGAAAGTAATGGACCTTTCACTAGTCCTAAACACATCCATACTCCTAACCCTAACAGTCCTCTCCACTCCAATTTTATTCCCTCTCTTATCCAACAACCTCAAAAATACCCCCAACACAATCACAAACACAGTCAAAACTTCCTTCCTAATCAGCCTCATCCCCATAACAATCTACATCCACTCCGGGACAGAAAGCCTCATTTCCCTCTGAGAATGAAAATTCATCATAAATTTCAAAATCCCAATCAGCCTAAAAATAGACTTCTACTCCCTCACCTTCTTCCCCATCGCACTATTCGTATCATGATCCATCCTACAATTCGCAACATGATACATAGCCTCAGACCCCCATATCACAAAATTCTTCACCTACTTACTATTCTTCCTAATCGCCATACTTATCCTAATTATCGCCAACAACCTATTCGTCCTATTCATCGGCTGAGAAGGCGTCGGAATCATATCCTTCCTACTAATTAGCTGATGATACGGCCGAGCAGAAGCTAACACCGCCGCCCTACAAGCTGTGCTCTACAACCGAGTCGGGGACGTTGGACTCATCCTATGCATAGCATGACTAGCCTCCGCTACAAACACCTGAGAAATCCAACAACTACCCGCCTCCTCCCAAACTCCTACACTGCCCCTACTAGGCCTAATCTTAGCTGCAACCGGGAAATCCGCCCAATTCGGACTCCACCCATGACTCCCCGCTGCAATAGAAGGACCGACCCCCGTATCCGCCCTACTCCACTCTAGCACAATAGTAGTAGCCGGAATCTTCCTACTTATCCGAACCCATCCTCTATTCCACAACAACCAGACTGCCCTAACCCTATGCCTATGCCTAGGCGCCCTCTCCACACTATTTGCAGCCACATGCGCCCTTACTCAAAACGATATCAAAAAAATCATCGCCTTCTCTACCTCAAGCCAATTAGGCCTAATAATAGTCACCATCGGACTAAACCTCCCCGAACTAGCCTTCCTCCACATCTCCACTCACGCATTCTTCAAAGCCATACTCTTCCTATGCTCAGGCTCCATCATCCACAGCCTAAACGGTGAACAAGACATCCGAAAAATAGGAGGACTTCAAAAAACACTACCCACAACCACTGCATGCCTTACTATCGGCAACCTCGCCCTAATAGGAACACCATTCCTAGCAGGCTTCTACTCAAAAGACCAAATCATTGAAAGTTTAAACACATCCTACTTAAATACTTGAGCCCTAGTCCTAACCCTCCTAGCCACGTCATTCACCGCAGTATATACTATCCGTATAACCACATTAGTACAGACCGGCTTCGTCCGAATCCCGCCCTTAACCCCAATAAATGAAAACAACCCCGCAGTAACTTCCCCCATTACTCGACTTGCAATAGGAAGTATCTTAGCAGGATTCCTCATCACCTCATTCATCATCCCCACAAAAACCCCTCCAATGACCATACCCCTCTACATCAAAATAACCGCCCTAATCGTAACAGCCCTAGGCATCGCCCTAGCACTAGAAATCTCAAAAATAACCCAAACATTAATCCTCACAAAACAAACTTCCTTCTCAAACTTCTCCACATCCCTAGGATATTTCAACCCCCTAACCCACCGCTTAGGCATAACTAACCTCCTAAGCGGAGGACAAAACATCGCCTCCCACCTAATTGACCTCTCTTGATATAAAATACTAGGGCCAGAAGGATTAGCCAAGCTACAACTAACAGCAGCTAAAACCGCCACCACCCTACACTCCGGCCTAATCAAGGCCTACCTAGGATCATTCGCCCTATCCATCCTCATCATCCTCATATCCTCATACAGAACCAACCAATGGCCCTCAACCTTCGTAAAAACCACCAAATCCTAAAAATCATCAACAACGCCCTAATCGACCTCCCAACTCCATCAAACATCTCAACATGATGAAACTTCGGATCTCTATTAGGCCTCTGCTTAATTACCCAAATCATCACAGGTCTCCTGCTAGCCATACACTATACAGCAGACACCAACCTAGCTTTTTCCTCTGTCGCCCACATGTGCCGAGACGTACAATTCGGCTGACTTATCCGCAACCTCCACGCAAACGGAGCCTCCTTCTTCTTCATCTGCATCTACCTCCACATCGGCCGAGGACTCTACTACGGCTCATACCTAAACAAAGAAACCTGAAACATCGGAGTTATCCTCCTCCTGACCCTCATAGCAACTGCTTTCGTAGGCTACGTCCTACCATGAGGACAAATGTCATTCTGAGGAGCTACCGTAATCACAAACCTATTCTCAGCCATCCCCTACATCGGACAAACACTAGTCGAATGAGCCTGAGGAGGATTCTCCGTCGACAACCCTACGCTAACCCGATTCTTTGCCCTCCACTTCCTACTACCATTCGTTATCGTAGGTCTTACACTCGTCCATCTCACCTTCCTCCACGAAACAGGCTCAAACAACCCACTAGGCATCCCTTCAGATTGTGACAAAATTCCTTTCCACCCATACTACACCGTCAAAGACATCCTAGGATTTGTACTAATACTTTCCCTACTCGTCTCCCTTGCCCTATTCCTCCCCAACCTCCTAGGAGACCCAGAAAACTTCACACCAGCCAACCCACTAGTTACTCCCCCACACATCAAACCAGAATGATACTTCCTATTTGCCTACGCCATCCTCCGATCCATCCCAAACAAACTAGGAGGCGTACTAGCTCTAGCCGCTTCAATCCTAGTCCTATTCCTAACACCACTACTCCACACATCAAAACTACGATCAATAACCTTCCGTCCTTTATCCCAAATCTTATTCTGAACTCTAGTCGCTAACATCCTCATCCTAACCTGAGTAGGCAGCCAACCAGTAGAACACCCATTCATCATCATTGGTCAACTAGCCTCATTCACTTATTTCGCAATCATCCTAATCTTATTCCCCCTCGCGGCCGCCTTAGAAAATAAACTACTCAAACTCTAGTTAACTCTAATAGTTTATAAAAACATTGGTCTTGTAAACCAAAGATTGAAGACTAAACCCCTTCTTAGAGTTACCCCACCCATCTCAGGAAGAAAGGACTTAAACCTTCCTCTCCAACTCCCAAAGCTGGAATTTTTAACTAAACTACTTCCTGACTTTTTTCCCCCCTAAACAGCCCGAATCGCCCCCCGAGACAACCCTCGCACAAGCTCCAGTACTACAAATAAAGTCAACAACAGCCCCCACCCTCCAATTAAAAGCAACCCCGCCCCCTCCGAGTACAACACAGCCACCCCACTAAAATCCGACCGAACCGACAACAAACCCCCATTATTCACCGTCCCCTCATCCGCCAAAAGCCCTAACACACCACTCATAACAAGCCCCACCACCACAACCAACCCCATCCCAAAACCATAACCAACAACCCCCCAACTACTTCAAGCCTCAGGATAAGGATCCGCTGCCAACGACACCGAATAAACAAACACCACCAACATCCCCCCTAGATAAACCATAACAAGAACCAAAGAAACAAAAGAAACTCCCAAACTCACCAATCAACCGCACCCCGCAACCGCCGCCACTACTAACCCTAACACCCCATAATAAGGAGAAGGGTTAGATGCAACCGCCAACCCCCCTAAAACAAAACACAATCCCAAAAACAAAACGAATTCTATCATAAATTCTCGCTCGGCCTCTCTCCGAGATCTATGGCCTGAAAAACCATCGTTATAAAATTTAACTACAAGAAC